TCTGGAGCCCTATACGAAGCTTTTCTAGACGTCTTTCCGGAAATTCCTTTATCATTTCGTCCAAGAGAAATAATTCCTCTAATTCTATGAATTTTTCTAGAATAGCCTTTTCTTGAATATCATTCAAAAAGGTTTCGGATTGACTAGTATTCCACCAATTAGTAACCCAGGATTCCAGACTTTTATTAAATGAGAGAGGGATCCACCAGGGCAAAAATACTACAAATACTATAGATGAAAGATATCTAAGGGGAATGGATGCGTTCTTTTTTGTCATTTTTTCATCTGTGAATTGTTAATGAACCCACCTCATTTGTTGATTCTATGCGTCTAATATTTCTATCAAGCATGAGTTCGATTACAAGGTATCGCGCCTATAAATCGAGTCTTTTTTTTTTTAGTTGGGATTCGGCGGTTAGTCCTTGAACCGAGTGTAGCAAACCTACAGAAATCGAAGAAGAATCCACCGCGAATTCTCGCTTCAAATTCAAATTCAAATTTGAATTTGAAGCAAGAAATAATAAAAAAAAATAGGGTTTCCGGATATCTCAATTGATCAAATATTCGAAGTGATTCCCCCCTTCGATGAATGCCCGAAAGATTCAAATTCAAAAAATAAATATTAGTCGCATTTCGAAATGAAAGAACTTACCTTCTATTAAAAATGAAACTTTCGAATATTTCGCAAAAAAAAAATTAGCGGGCTCCCCAGCCCCGTCCCCGAGCATAGTCCAAGGAATATTTGAGAGAATTTTCTGAAGAATATTGTGATGATCAAAAATGAGTGAAAAAAAAAAGACGGAAAAGTCCTCATTTTATGAGATCCAATTCTTTGGTCAGTAGTAAAGACAAAAGAAAGTATAAAAGAAAAGGGTTTCGTTTTAGATTATGGCTGTTCCGTACACGTTTGCTTTGGTCCAACAGGTCGTTCGGAAGAAACTTCAATCAAGTCCGTTTTGCTAAAGAAAAATGGATTCGTGGGGGTTTCCTCCTGCTAAGAAAGCGTTTATTCTTCAGTTCATTTTTCAAAATCCTTCAATTGGTACACGCAAGAAATAGGCCAATTCCGCAGCCTTTTGCTCAATTTCTCGCGGAGTCAAATTCTCATCAGTACGATTCAAGGGAATGGCCCCCAAGCCTCTGCTTTCTATATAAAGGACACGACGAGCATAAATACCCTCTTTAACTTCTATTCTGATGGACTGAATATCTTTCATAAGGAATCGTAGAAAGATGCGGCGATTTTTTCCAGGAAATCCCCAACGAAAAATACACACTATTCCCTCTTTTGTATCAAATCGATCATAACCGCTACCTACATTCCATATAATTGTGCACCACAAATAGGAACTAATAAAGAGACCCGCGATCCCGTAGAAAGACATCACGATCCCTTGTGGAAAAAAATTGATTTGCTGCGACGGAAATAAAGATAGCAAATTCCTATCAAGATAACTAGAAATTCCAACCACTAAGAATCCTAATGAGCCTAAAAAAAGGATAAAGGCCCAGAAGAAATTGCCTGGTTTGCGAGAGCCCGCTATAAATTCTACCCATATATATTCTGATCGCCAACTCATACATACTAGCTCCAGTTGCATTTTATTGGAATTGGGGAAATAACCAAAACCAAATCCATTTTAGTTTACTTTTTGTATTTCCGAAGTAACTCTCATCAACTAGTACTATTTGGACGTGAGCTCTTAGCAATAATTCATCGAATTGGTGAGGTAGAATAAAATAAGAGTATCCCCTTCATATAAGTCCCTGTAGATTGGTACCATTGACTTTCATTGCAGACATGAGTTCGGATCACAGCCTCTTGTTCAAAATAGATAGAATTTATGTACCTATATATCATGTTTACACATGCATAAGAGCTCTTCGTTTATGTTCGGGGAAAGCCGCCTCTTAGTCTTATACACTATTCTACTAAATGGATATCCGTCATCGCTAAGTCTTGAAAAAAACTAGACGAGATTTGACCTTGATCCGATCGGATTTACAAAATCTTATTTTTTTCAAGATAAAGAAATAACGAAGCCATTGCCATTGCCGGAAATACTAGGCCCACTAAAGGCACAAAAATAGAGGGAAAGCTGTTGAGAATTGTCATAGAAAGGGTACCTCGATTTAATATTTGTACCTGTTATTGGTATAAGGATATCCTATAATAATTAGAATTCATATTCTAATTATTATCATATTCTAATTCGTATATAAATGTATATTAAGTATACTTATATAATTGTATATAAGTATACTAAGTATACTAAATGAGTATATATACTAAGCGCAAGGAATGTAGAACTAAATAAACGGGCCTATGCATCTTTCTACATGAAATATATGTATGATAATCCATTATTATTACTTATTTTTATTCTTCTCTTGTTTTTAGCTTCGGATTTCTTTTTTAATATCTAATTTTGTTAATACAAAATTAGATATTAAAAAAGAAAAGAATTTCTTACAAATTCCCTAGGGATTCGTTAGAATG